TCAAAAGTGGGAGAAGGCTTTTTACTAATGAATCGATATTCAAAATCATTCCATTCGGAATCCCTTGCTTTATCAAAGCGACGGACTTCTAAATTCTCATAGGGCCCCCCCGGAATTCCTTCCAGAGCCTGTTGAATAATTTTTATGGATTCCGCCATTTCACTGATTCGTACTAAATAACGAGCTAATGAGTCTCCTTCTTTTTGCCATTGGACTTCCCAATCGAATTCATCGTAACACTCATAATGATCAACTTTACGAAGATCCCATTGCATTCCGGAAGCTCGTAGCATTGGTCCTGATAAACCCCAATTTATTGCTTCCTCTCCACCAATAATGCCCACTCCTTCAACTCGTTCCAAAAAAATGGGATTCCGCGTAATAAGCTTTTGATATTCAACAACTCCTGTTAAAGAATAATCGCAGAAATCCAAACATTTATCTATCCAGCCATGAGGTAGATCAGCAGCTACTCCCCCGATACGGAAATAATTATGCATCATTCGCATACCTGTGGCAGCTTCGAATAGATCATATAGCAATTCCCTCTCTCTGAAAATATAGAAGAAAGGAGTCTGTGCACCGATATCCGCCATAAAAGGCCCAAGCCATAACAAATGAGAAGCTATACGACTCAACTCCAGCATAATGACTCTGATATAGCTGGCTCTTTTAGGTACTTGAATATTTCCCAATTGTTCTGGTGCATTTACCGTTATTGCCTCTGTGAACATAGTAGCTAAATAATCCCAACGTGTTACGTAAGGTAGATACTGTATAATTGTTCGGTTTTCCGCAATTTTTTCCATCCCTCTGTGTAAATAACCCAATACGGGTTCACAATCAATAACATCTTCACCATCTAGAGTAACGATGAGTCGAAGAACACCATGCATTGATGGGTGGTGAGGACCCATATTGACTATCATGAAGTCTTTTCTTATATCCGGTACAGTCATATGTTTTCTTCCCCGATTCATTATTTCATGAATTGCTGAAAACGAAACGAGGTTCATCAAAATTCAAGATCTAATAAAGCAAATAATTCAAACGAATTTTCAAATTAACGAGTTTTTGGTTCCCGAATATCCAACTGATCAATTAATTCTTTATAACGTACTCTATTTTTCTTTGACAAATAAGCCAGTATACGTTGACGTTTTCCCAGAATTTTCCGCAGACCTCTCTGGGATAAATAGTCTTTTCTGTGCAATTCCAAATGTGAAGTAAGTCTCCGTATCTTATTGGTGAAACTGAATACTTGAAATTCAACAGACCCTTTGTTTTTTTCTTTTTCTTCTTGCGGAATAACTGAGATGAATGAATTTTTTACCATAAAAAGAATTCTTCTCTCTCTCTTTTTTTTCTTTCTTTTCCACAGATATGGATTTTACCGATCAGGAATAATAATAATGCCAGTCATTTAGATCTGGTACACACAATAAAATAATCTGGATTTATTCATAGACTACTTTACTATCGAATCCAATTGAAAATTGGATTCGATAGAAGGAGATGGTACATTTCTACATCCACAAAAGGGAATGATTGGGACTTAAGAAAATTCTGCCGATTCATTCCTAGATCCAATTGATATGATACATCATTGAATCAGTATCATGTATCAGAATCTAATGTAACACAACGTGTGTGTACATTTGTATACCTTTATATACCGGATATGACACGTGATATAGATATATAGGAAATCCACCATCAACTAATTCTGACTCGTGGATACATATGTATCCTTGACATACTGAAACGACTGCCATTATTGGTATTAAACCAGTAGCGATTCATACAAGCTAAATCTTCTAATCGATAATTGGGCCAAAGAAACAATTTGAATTGGATAAATTCATTTATATCTGTATCAAAATGCTTGTCCTCATCCAAAAATTGCACACAGTTCCTTACGTTGTTGCCATTGAAAAATACTGAATTTCTATTCACAACATTCTCATTCTCGGAATTCAAACAAATTAGAATTCTCAATTCTCTACGACGTCTAGGAGATGGAATATTTTCAGGAACAAGCAAAGCATAATTATTTTCATCTCCATTCACAAGTACCTTTCCATGTTGTGCAATGGATCTATCGAAATAATCTTCATCAACATATTTTTTTTCTCGGCATATTCGATTAGTTTGGTACTTATTCTTATGGACCAATGAAATACTTATTGTTTGATACATAATCCATTGTCCATCCCATTTTATAGACAGACGAACCGGTTCGATAATCAATATTCCCCTTTTTATCAATTCTGTAAGAGTTAGATCCTTCTGAATCAGCATTACATCCAGGCGCATTTCTCCTCTTTGAATAGAGGATATAGCAATTTCCCTTGGATTTATCAGCCTAAGCAGGAGACAATATACCTTGATATTATTTAGAATTCTTTGATTCAAAGGATCAGCCCATCTCAATTGAAAAAGCAAATACCTTTTCAGGAAGAAATCTAGTTCCGCTTCCTTATTGCTCTTGGATTGTCTTTTCTTTCTACGTTTTTTAATGTCTGATTCCGCGGAATCTTTTTCAAGATCTTTTTGTCGGTTTCGTGGATCTGATCCAAGATTCCCTTGACCCAGCTCTTCTTTTTCTTCTTGATTTCGATTCTCTAATTCAAGATATTCTTTTTGATTAGATGATAGACGAAGATCCTTTTTTTGATTTCTGTTGATGTTTTTATTTTCACTAATGTTTTCATTTCCATTCAAATTGAAAATAAGTAATTTGATTGGTATGATCCACGGTTTAATCTTATATGCATCATAAAGTAGCACAAATTCTGAGAAGAACCAGGGTTCTAGATTCGATATGGGACGATGTAGCATTTCTTCATTCATTCCCATCCAATCAAAAAAAAAGGTTTTTTTTTGATTGGATGGGTTGATTTCTTGATGAATCGTGAGATAAAAAAGATCTTTCTTATCAATTATTTGATAATCATTAGTCCCAGTCTTAGTATTTTTATTAATGTTGGTTCCAGTATCTATATCGGTCCAAGTCTCAATATCGATATTCTTTCTAAGAAAAAAATTGAGAATTCTCCACTCCAAATATTTTCTATCCGGATTTTTCCCCGTATCAATAATAGACCCTTCCCCTAGATAATCATTAATAGCTATACCCCCGGGTACATAAAATGATTCGGGTTTAGGCATGTTGTAATTATATGGAATCTCTCGGTCTCCATTTACTTGGAATGGCGATCCATAAATATATGAGTCCTTCCTGTCTTCATAATGAATATATTTATGTGATAAAAGATCATATCTGTAGTGTTTTTTAAATTTTTCTTTTTGACTCGGTAATGAGTTCACTACATAATTATTTTGTTTCTCGTAATGAATTAATTGGTCTTTTTCCTTTTCATATGAATCTTTTTTTGAGTCTTTATTTTGAATCATACGACGTTGATTGACTCTATTTCGCCATTTTTGCGGTACTAATTTAGACCATCTAGTCTGAGATAAATTGTATTGATAATGACCCCTTAACCAATTTTTCCATTCATTCATTCCAGAATTCGGAAGTTTCTTAGACCTTGATTTGGCATCCAATATTCCTCGTGTCCCAAAATGGTCCTTTATTCTATCCTTAAGAAAAAGATATGCTCCGCGATATTGAAGTACAGATCTCAAGTAATACTTATTAATAATTTGGATTTGTGATAAATTGTAAAATACATATGCTTGGGACAAGGAAGATAAGTCACAATAAATCTGTGATTTATTATTACTAATATTAGAAAGAGACTTTTTTATAGTCGAAATAAAGTGAATTGCATTTTGATTTGTTTCATCAATTCCTTCTTTATTTCTTTCATCATTGGAAATGTCTTTGTCGATAATTTTTTTTGTTGATTCAAATTCAAGGAAAAGTTGTGCATTTATTCTGGGAATATTAATGTTACATAGAAAGATATCCATATAGATTCTTTCAATGAAAGATTTCATAAAATAGTGCCATTTACGTATTAATCGGGCACCTCCTCTTTTTGATATCTGCCAAATATGTTTCTGTGATTCCGATCTTTTATCATCACAACCTGTCTCGTTAGGACTAATCTTTCTATTTGGAGTTAGAAATACTTTTCTCTTGTCTTTTGTAATCCTTTCTATTTTATTTTGGATTGTGGTTGTCCTATCAGCCAGATCCTTCATTTTTTTTTCTGTCAGTGAATAATTTGTCCAATCCACAGATCTAATTCGAATGATCGATTCATGGTTAATCTTATTACTAATTATAGAATCTTTTCTATTTTCATTTGGTTCATATACTTTCCTCAATCCAAATAAGAAAATTAGATTTACTTTTGCAAACTCTTTTATTATTCTTTTTATAAATAGAACTGTTTTGAGAATCCATCTTGTTTTTTCTTTTAAGACCCTTAGAAACCATTTTTTTCTTTCTCCTAAAGCTCTTAGAACTAGAAAACATTTCTTTTTCACTTTTCTAATTTTTTTTTCGAGTTCTTTCCAAATGGGGTCAAAAAACGAAGGTCCTTTTCGGGGAGAACCAAAAGGTAGTTCAGTTTCCATCCCCCAGACTGTTAAAAAACCAAAATTTTCTTTTTTTCCTTTCTTTTTCATTCGATCTCTATGATCGAATCGTAGCTTAGATCTGTGCCAAGGTTTCAGACAGAAGGGAAATAGGATCTTTATTTGAATACCGTCTGTTAGCCAGTCTTTCGGAAATTCTGTTTCTGATAATTGAACACCATTATAGGTGCATTTAACATGCATTTCTCTATTCCACTCCTTCCAATCCTCGTACCACTCGGGGAATTGAAATAATAACATACGGCCGAGATTTTTAGCTATTATCAATGAAGGCAATACGATGTATTTTCTAAGAATCGATTGTGTTACTAACATAGAACCTCTTATTGCTTGAGCAAATAGAATAGTATCCCAATTTTCTGCTATTGCTATCCGTTCATTCTCTTCCTGTTTCTCCTCCTTTGTTTTTTCCTTTTCTTTTGCCTCTT